CTCTTTGTTGTTCAAAATGAAGGGTTTCATTTTTGTAATTTTCTAATTGTTCCAAACTAGAAGAAGTAGCATTAATCAAATTGGCTTTTTCTCGTTCTATCTCAGAGTATCCGTTCATTCGATACTCATCTGCTTCCATTTCTACTTTCCGTAAACGAGACCGGGCTCTTTCTAGCTGTTCAATGGCCCCTCTACGTAATTCTTCCGAATTTCGAATAGTACTCAAAATCCTCTGTTTTCGATTATCTAATAAATCGTTTAATGAAAGTAGATTATCTTATCATTAATTTCACAACTTCCATGATCTCTTCCCGAACCAAACATGAATCTTTCGATTCATTTGGCTCTCACGCTCAATTTTTTATTTTATGGACATTCCCGTATATTTTTTTAATATAATGAGCCTATCCTCTCTATTTCTGTTTATATTCAAACATATCAAAACCGATACAAGAACAGAATATTAGGAGGACTCTTCCGACCAGACAAAAAATCTATAATTGTCAGCAAAGTTGTTTCTTTATTTGTTCTTTATTTCATTGAAAATATAGAAAATTTGAATTGATTTCCTTTTTTATTCAAATCCCAAAATTCCCCCTTTTTATACATAACATAGGTTGCCGATTCGGCATTGGATAATATAATAAAGGGCAAGGCGCCCTTTCTTTATTCTAGTAAATGGTTCAAATCATTTTATCGATATGAGTGTTCTATATCGGAAAAATTATCAACTATTCTTTTTTAAACCATTTCGTTATTAACGTAGTGGTAGAAAGAGTACCATGTTGTGCCCGGACTTCAAACAGTTTAGCTTTAACCATGTTAATGGTCTCACATTATTGGTTGGTTGATAGAGAATCAAAGTTAACTTACCAATGAATAACGAAATGCTATGGTTCTTACATATGATTTATGAATTTACTCAGAAGGAATTCGTCGAGATTATGCACTTTTTTCCTATTTATCCTATAAAAATATAGAATAACATAAATAAAGTGCAGTCGGTTAGATCCAACCTATTCGTGAAATATACAACTCGCACACACTCCCTTTCCAAAAAAAATCAATACACCAAGCACTACACTTAGATTTATTGGATTTGTTGCTAAAATATCGGTATTAAACCTGAAACTCCCGGCGGATGGCCAGTGGCCTAAGGAAACGAAAGAATCGGTTACATTTTGCATATGCTCTCCTCTTATAGATAGGACTAAGAAAGAACAGAGTTCTTTTTGTATCACTTGACTCGCCCTTTTTTTATCGATTTCTTTTTCTTAATTTCCCGTTTTTTTTTAGGAATAAAGTATTGATATAATTCACAGAAGCAAATGACAACGAGTTAATAAAATAAGAAAAAAGTAGGTAACGTACTTTTTTACATTTTCATTTTAGGATTAAATTAAACAAAAGGATTCGCAAATAAAAGCGCTAATGCCACGACCAGTCCATAAATTGTTAAAGCTTCCATAAAAGCTAGACTAAGTAATAAAGTACCTCGTATTTTTCCTTCTGCTTCTGGTTGTCTCGCAATACCTTCTACGGCTTGGCCTGCAGCAGTACCTTGACCAACTCCAGGTCCAATAGAAGCAAGCCCTACGGCCAATCCAGCAGCAATAACGGAAGCGGCAGAAATCAGTGGATTCATGATGATAGGTTCCTCGCACCAAAAAAAAATGGTTAATGATACAATCAACCAATGAATTATTACTTATTTGATCACAAAAATCTATTGAGTCGAAGTAACTAAAACTTCGAATAAAATAAAAAAATAATGAAATTAATATAGAAATATAGATAGAGATAACCCCTATATAACTAGTATATATCTAATATCACATATACATTTGTTTCTTTCATAACGTAAACCGCCCGCATTTTCTTTTTATATTGAATCGGATTCTAGAAGAATTTTTCGAAAAATATACAGGGGCTGTGGCTGGCCTTATAAACATTCCATATATCTAGTGGTGACCCCCACTAACCCATCCGCCATTTCGTAATATCGTCTATCTTTCCTCCTACAACTCTAGTCGTATATATATATGTATTTATATCTATTATGTTCCTCAACCAAGAACCAATCTTGAACTATGCATTGCCTCAATTGGGATAAGCTTAAAAATAAAGACTATTTCGAAAACTAATCAATGATGACCCTCCATGGATTCCCCTATATAAGCCGCGGCTAAAGTTGCAAAAATAAGAGCTTGAATACCGCTTGTAAATAATCCAAGAAACATGACAGGTATAGGAACTACTAAAGGTACTAAAGAAACAAGAACAACAACTACTAATTCATCAGCTAATATATTCCCGAAAAGTCGAAAACTAAGAGATAAAGGTTTTGTGAAATCTTCTAGGATGTTAATTGGTAAAAGTATTGGAGTTGGTTGAATGTATTTTCCGAAATAACCCAATCCTTTTTTGGTAAGACCCGCATAAAAATATGCTACTGACGTGAGTAAAGCTAAAGCAACAGTAGTATTTATATCATTTGTGGGGGCGGCTAGCTCCCCATGAGGTAACTGTATGATTTTCCAAGGTAAAAGGGCACCTGACCAATTCGAAACAAAAATAAATAGGAACATAGTTCCAATAAAGGGAACCCAAGGGCCATATTCTTCTCCAATCTGGGTTTTGCTCAAGTCTCGAATAAATTCAAGGACATATTCGAAGAAATTCTGACCGTCGGTCGGAATGGTTTGTGGATTCCGAACAGATATGATGACTGAACCTAATAAGATAGCAATTACGACCCAAGAAGTGATAAGTACTTGGGCATGAATTTGTAAACCTCCTATTTGCCAATATAAATGTTGGCCTACTTCTACACCTGATATATCGTATAACCCTTTGAGTGTTTTAATGGAACATGGTATAACATTCATATTGTCCTCTGACAGAAATCGAACTGAAAAAAAGAATTATTTTGATTCAACCATCCCTTTCTCGACTCATCTACTTTTATCATTAATCATAAAGTTAGGATACCAAGAAATCACATAACATAATATCAATATCCCATTTTATCTCTTTTTAAAAATGAAAGACAAGATATAGTAACCGATCCAATAAATCAAAATAATTAACTAATCTTATTATTATTATTCTTAATCATAACATAATCAACGACTTCTTATATAGCTAGAACGGCCCTCACAAATTGCGGATACCAATTTGTTAAGAATCAATCGGATTGAAGCTATAGCGTCATCGTTGGCTGGAATCGAAATATCTGCGAGATCTGGGTCACAATTTGTATCGATTAAACAAATCGTCGGAATTCCCAAAATGACACATTCTCGAAGAGCTGTATATTCTTCTTGCTGATCAACGATTATTACAATATCGGGCAATTCAGTCATATATTTGATCCCGCCCAGATATGTTTGCAAAGTAGATAATTTTCTCTTCAACATTGCTGCATCTCTTTTAGAGAGACGGTTGAGTTTCCCCATCTTTTGTTCTGCTCTTAAGTCTCTGAACTTATGAAGTCTCGTTTCCGTAGTGGACCAATTAGTTAACATACCGCCGAGCCATTTTCTATTAACATAATGACATCGAGCCCTTATTGCAGCTGATGCTACTAAATCCGCTGCTTTATTTTTGGTACCAACAATTAAGAAGTTTTTTCCTCGACTTGCTGCATCAAAAACTAAATCGCAGGCTTCCGATAAAAAACGAGCAGTTCTAGTGAGATTTATAATATGAATACCTTTACGCTTTGCAGAGATGTAAGGGGCCATTCTAGGATTCCATTTCTTAGTACCATGACCAAAATGAACTCCTGCTTCCATCATCTCTTCCAAATGGATGTTCCAATATCTTCTTGTCATCTTTCCCACGCTTTCTTTTTTTTTTAACAAATAAACAAATAAATAACTGTTCCTACGGAACCTTCTGCCGGAATTGGCCGTTGATACACAGCCCAAACCATTCATTTTTTTTTTATTACTTAACTTAATTTCTTCATTTTATTTAGTACCCAATCAATAACTAGTAAAGTAAAAAGAAAAATATCTCCTTAAGAATTATGAATTCGCTTAAATGATTTTTCTGGTGTGTCATAGAAATTGCTTGGGGCGCAAGAACAAAAAAATTCTCTATGGTGTAACAAAATATCTCTCATTTCCAACTCGAATAGATTTTTCTTTTTTATTTCCAAATGAATGTCTTGCTTTGAACGGTGCACTAATTTTTTGAATCCAGTACCGACAGGGATAATCCCCCCCAAAATAACATTTTCTTTCAGACCCTTCAACCAATCAATACGACCCCGTAGAGCAGCTTTTGCCAAAACTCTAGCAGTTTCTTGAAAACTTGCTTCGGATATGAAACTTTGAGTATTCAGAGAAGCCCTCGTTATTCCCAATAAAATTGCCCGATAACAGATTGCTTCGTCTAAAGCACGCCCTGCTCGTTCCGCTCGCAACAATCCGATTAGTTCTCCAGGTAAAAAAACATTAGACATTCCATCTTCTGAAACCAACACTTTTGATGTTACTTGCCGTACAATAATCTCTATATGTCTATTATGGATCTGTACCCCCTGGGATCGATAAACCTTTTGGATCTTATTAACCAAAGAGATACGACTTTGGGCTATGGTTAGTTCAGCTCCAATTAAGAATCCCCAAGGAATTCCAAGAACTCTTGGTATACGCTCGTTCCAACCTTCAACTCTCCTTTCAAGGTTCATCGATATTGAACCAATCGAGCGCACTTCTAAGATTTGTTCCACTTTTGGAAGACCTTGCGTTATGTCACCAGATCGGGATTTTTCATATATAAATGTAACTAATGTATCTCCTTCAGAAAGGGTTTCTCCATAATGTCCATGAACAGTCGCTCCTGGAGTGGCCAAATAAGGCTTAGCTGATCTTATAATTAAAGAGTCAACATGAACAATGAAAATTTGACCAGATTTTTGTATGTGTGGTCCATATTTAAATAGACATATATTTTCACAAATAAATTGTCCAATGCTAATTATTGTGGATGTCTCTTCACAATAATTGTAATGTAGAAAGCACCAATTCAAATGGGATGGATTCAAAATGATGTTATTGCATGGACTGGGATTATAAATCCTCCTATTTTCATCTATTAAACAGTATTTAAGTACTTCAAGTACTTGGAAAGTCTGTTTAAAATTGTCAAGTAGCCAATATTTGTTTAACAAGATCTGATTATGAGTTATTAAATGGTAAGATGAATAAAAGTTCACTATTTTAGGTACTATTGTACCTAAGGGACCCAACAAACCCCTAATTGGAGTTATGGGATTCAATTCTTTTGCCACATTGTTATATTTCGAACCGTTGAATGGACCAACTCGAAAACAATTGAATGATGACAAAATTCTCAAAGATTGGCCTTCCTTATTTCGATTCAACAACGTACCAATAGTTCCTTGATGCTGGGTAACTAATGGAATCTTCACTTTGGAATAAAAAGGATTGATATTGGTGCGATCTAATCCATTATCAGGAATCAATCCCGAACCTGCCGTATCGTACCTTTTTTCGGTATATGAAATAGTAGACTTGACTAATTCAATTCTTATGAAATCACGAATCAGATCATTTGCCCTTACTTCAACAAAGGAAGCATGAACCTCTTCCATAGAACCGTTTTTTTCTTGGTCCCAATTCAATACTAAGCAAGTCCGAACTAATTGAATACTTGTGTGATAAATTCCTCGAATTGACTTTCCATTTCCATAAAGGATATAATTGACAACTCTAAACTGGACATTTTCTTTTTCCTGCAAGAGATCTTGAGGGAAAAGTTTTGCTAAATTTATCCCATCAGCTATTTCATATGTGACTACGGGTCGAACCAAAACAAAATACTTTTTTTTGATAGGTGTGATCCGTTGGACATAGATCCAATTTTTGGATTTTGTTTTTGATTCCTTAGAATTTTTTTTTTCCGTTCCTGGTGGTATCAAAATGCCACTGTGTCTGGATATCTTATCTGTCTCTCCGGGAAAATGAATATCTCCAGAAAAGATTTTCAGTTCAATACTTTTTTTTTTTCTCTCCACTCGGACTAATCCACCTACTCGGCTTCTTGTATTTGTATTTAAAGCGAGTTGTGTATCTACTCCAATGATACTATTGTTCCGGACCATTATAGACGAAGATCCGGGTAAGATATGCACCTCTTCGGGAATAAAAAAAAACCGATCCACTTTCATTTGGTATTTCGGACTCAATTCTTTTGCTCCTCGATACTCAATCAAATCTTCTTTTTTGACTATTGAATCCACCTCCGCGGTCCAATATTTAGTAATTCCCGAACTCTTTCTTCTGTATCGTGGATCATCAAAATAAGCAAGAATACTATTTCTACGTAAAATACCATTTATGGGTATTTCAATCGAAATACCAAAAGAGGGTATTAATTCTTTCTCTCGTTCTTGATCGTATTGTAATGGGATGAGAAATCTATTTCTTCGTCTTTTCGCCAAGAAATCAGAATTCTCTTGGAGAATCGAAGGGTATATGAAATTCCAATGACCATTGGATATAATTCGATCAAGTCTTGAATAATCAAGAATTTCCCTATATTTTTTACGAGTACCAGAAGGATCCAACAATTTATGTCTTACTCGATCCTTAGTAATTGAGAGGTCAGAGCTATATCTTTCGTCGACAGAAAAAGAATGAACATTCATTTGATCTTGATCCTTGTGAAGCGAAAAAGACACTATACTGGATCTGCACGGACCCCCCGCTAATATCCATAAATGACTTGTTTTGGGTAATAGATGAACATTACTATATGTATATTCAGGTGCGTGGTAGACATCAGTACTCCAGTGCATTTCTCCCTCTGATTCAGAATAAATATGTTTTCGAACCCTCTCTTTAAAATGAAAAGTAGACGTTCCGGCACGAATCTCGGCAATCACTTGTTCAGATTCTACATATTGATCATTTTGAACTAAAATCAAACTTTTTGGTGGAATATTCACACTATGTATAATATCCCGACTCTCAATAGTTACATACAAGTCTATAGAACATAGAAAAGCAGGATGCCCATGACGGGTACGTGTGGGATGAACCAAATACTCATTGAACTTTATTTTTCCATTAGAAGGAGCTCGTACATGTTCGGCAGTACCGCCTGTGAATACTCCACCCGTATGAAAAGTTCTTAATGTTAGTTGAGTCCCCGGTTCCCCAATTGATTGACCCGCAATAATACCTATGGCTTCCCCCAACTCAACCAGGTCGCCGTGAGTGGGGCTTCTGCCATAACATAATTGACAGATCCAAGATGTATTCCTGCAAGTAAAAGGGGTTCGAATATATATTGGTTGTGCTCGAAAGGTTATGAATCGATTGGCAAGTCCAATCCCAATATCTTGATTTCGAGCGGCAATGCATCGTATCCCCATATATATATCGTCTGCTAATACACGACCAATTAGGGTTTGAACAAAAATTTTTTCTGTCACCCCGTTTCGAGGACTCACGGAAATAGCTC